TTTTTCTTTTTTTTTATTTATGTGAATAATTGATTTATACGGTCTAAGATTAATTTTGTTATAAAAAATCAATTTATTTAAATTAATTTTATATTAAATATTTATACGTATATATATATATATAATATAATAAATTATTGAAAAAATTAATATTAATTATATTAATTTTTAGTAATTTATTAAATTATAAAATTTTATATAGCCATTTTATATTTAAAACAAATATTATAAAGAAAAAAAAAGAGAAATTATTAAAAATTTATTAATGTACGTTAAATATTTTAATATAAAAAAAAAACCCTTTATATTAAATGTTTAATATAATAGAAAAAAATCCTATATATTAAATGTTTAATATAATAGTAATAAAAATCTTCTATATTAAATATTTAATATAATAGGAAAAAAATCTTTCATATTAAATATTTAATATAATAGTAAGAAAAATCTTGTATATTAAATATTTAATATAATAGGAAAAAAATCTTTCATATTAAATATTTAATATAAAAAAAAAAAAAAAAAAATCTATGTGAAAAAATTTACGAATAAATAAAAATTTCTTATGGTTTGAAAATTTTATTATAAGCTTATTTTACATATAAATTTTAGTGGGAAATTTTAATTATTTTAATAATAATTAAATATTAGTGGTAGTAATTAATATTAAAAATTTAAGAAATTAAGATTTAGTAATGTTAAAATTAATAACTAATTTTGTGCCAGCAGTTGCGGTTATACAAAAATTAAATTAAATTTTTTTAGTAATTAATTAATAAATAAATAATTTAATTTAAAATTTAAATTATTAAGTGAAATTTTAATTTAATAAAAAATTATAATGAAATTTATGATTTAATAAATTTTATAAAAAACTAGGATTAGATACCCTATTATTAAAAAATTAAATATATAAAACTAAAATAGTAAATAATTTATTGAAACTTAAATAAATTGGCGGTATTTTAGTTCATTCAGAGGAATCTGTTTATTAATTGATAATCCACGAATAAATTTACTTAATTTATTATTTTGTATATCGTTGTTAAAAAAATATTTTTTAATGAAAATAATATTTTAAAATTTTAAAAAGAGATAAAATCAGATCAAGATGCAGATTATAATTAAGAATATAATGGATTACAATAAATTTATTTATATGGTTATTAAATTGAAATATTTAATTGAAAGTGGATTTGAATGTAATTTTATTTAAATTAATAAAATGATTAATAATTAAAATATGTACATATTGCCCGTCGCTTTCATATATAAATTGAAATAAGTCGTAACAAAGTAGAGGTACTGGAAAGTGTTTCTAGAAAGATCAAATTAGAGCTTGAATTAAGTATTTCATTTACATTGAAAGGATATTAATATAATTAATTAATTTGAGGGGGGAAAGATTAATAAAATGGAATAAAATATTAAAAAAATTTTTAAATAAAAATATTTAATGGGGGTTAAAGTATTTTTAATAGAAAAAATTTTTATATTTATAGTTAAATAGTAATGTAAAAGAATTTTGAAATAATTTGAAAAAAAATTTTTTAAAAAGTAAATTTAATTTATTGTATCTTGTGTATCAGAGTTTATTAAAAATTTTTTAAATTTTTAAATTTCTCGAATTTAAAAGAGTTAATTAATTAATAAAGTTATTGTGGCATAAATATTTTTAATAATTAATTAGAAATGAAATGTTAATCGTTTTTAAATATATCTAGTTTTTTTAGAAAAAAATTTAATTTTTAATTTAATTTAAAATTAAAATAAATATTTATTTTAATTTTAAATTAAATTAAATAATTTAAGGGATAAGCTTTGAATTAAAATTTTATAATGAATATTAAAATTATTTAAAAATTTTATGATTTAAATTATTAATAAATTTTATTTTATTATAAATAATTTTAAATTTAAATAAAATTTAATTTAATTTATTTAAATTTTTATAAAAAAATTTATATTAATGGGGGATATAAAGAAATTATGATAAAATTAGTAAAAATAATAATAATAATAAGTAAAATTTTTAAGTTATTTTTAAGGAATTCGGCAAAAATTTATATTCACTTGTTTATCAAAAACATGTCTTTTTGGAAATAATTTAAAGTCTAATCTGCCCACTGATGAAATATTGAAGGGCTGCAGTATTTTGACTGTACAAAGGTAGCATAATCATTAGTCTCTTAATTAGGGACTTGTATGAAGGATTTGATGAAATATAATCTGTCTCAAAAATAATTAATTGAAATTAATTTTTTAATTAAAAAGTTAAAATAAATTAAAAAGACGAGAAGACCCTATAGAGTTTAATATTAAGTGTAAATTTAAGTTATTTATAAAATTTATTTATTTATAAATTTTGTTTAATATTTTATTGGGGTGATAAAAAAATAAAATAAACTTTTTTTTAATAGTAAACATAAATAAGTGATTTTATGATCCAATTTTATTGATTAAAAGAAAAAATTACCTTAGGGATAACAGCGTAATTTTTTCTTTTAGTTCTTATAAGAGAAAAAGTTTGCGACCTCGATGTTGGATTAAGATAAAATTTAAATGCAAAAGTTTAAAATTTTTGATCTGTTCGATCATTAAAATCTTACATGATCTGAGTTCAAACCGGTGTAAGCCAGGTTGGTTTCTATCTTTTAATTATTTTAATATTTTAGTACGAAAGGATTGAATATTATAATTAAATTAATTTTAATGAATATTATTAATTAATTTATTAAATTTAATTAAATTTATAAATATAGGACTATTTTGGCAGAAAAAATGTAATGGTTTTAGAAGTCATAAATATATAATAGATTTATATAGGTAGTAAATGTTTTTGAGGGATTTTTATATAATTTTTATTGGCTTAGTTATTTTAATTTTAGGAGTTTTAGTGGGGGTTGCTTTTTTAGTTTTATTAGAGCGTAAGGTTTTAGGATATATTCAAATTCGAAAAGGGCCTAATAAATTAGGAGTAATTGGAATTTTACAGTCTTTTTCTGATGCTATTAAATTATTTACAAAGGAACAAACTTATCCTAATTATTCTAATTATTTTTGTTATTATTTTTCTCCTGTTATTAGTTTCATAATATCTTTATTTATTTGAATATTAATTCCTTATTATTTTAATTTAATTAGATTTAATTTAGGGGTATTATTTTTTTTTTGTAGAATTAGTTTAGGGGTTTATACTGTAATAATTGCTGGTTGATCTTCAAATTCAAATTATGCCTTATTAGGTGGGTTACGAGCAGTAGCTCAAACAATTTCTTATGAGGTAAGATTAGCATTAATTTTTATGTCTAGATTATTGATAATTATAGATTTTAATTTTTTAATATTTTTTAATTATCAAAAATTAATTTGATTTATTTTTATTATATTTCCATTATCTTTGTGTTGAGTTTCTTCAATAATGGCAGAAACAAATCGAACTCCTTTTGATTTTGCTGAAGGTGAAAGAGAGTTAGTATCAGGATTTAATGTAGAATATAGAAGAGGGGGATTTGCATTAATTTTTTTAGCTGAATATTCAAGAATTTTATTTATAAGTTTTTTATTTGTATTAGTATATTTAGGTGGATATGAATTAAATATATTATTTTATTTAAAATTATCTTTAATTTCTTTTTTATTTATTTGAGTTCGAGGGACATTACCTCGTTATCGGTATGATAAACTAATATATTTAGCTTGAAAAGGATATTTACCTGTTTCTTTAAATTTTTTATTATTATTTTTAGGTTTAAAAATTTTTTTAATCTAAATTGAATTATTTTTAGTATAAATTAATAGAATTATAATATTCTTTCTTAAGTTTTCAAAACAAATGCTTAATAAAAGCTTATTAATTAATTGAAATATTTATTAATTATAAATTATTTAAAAAATAATAATTTATCTCAATAGATTCTAATTAAGGGATTTAAAATAAAATATATAAAATAAAAAATTGTAAGAAGTTGTCCTGTAATAATAAAAGGGGCTTCAACAGGTCGAGCTCCAATTCAAGTTAATAATATAACTATTATAATAAAAATTCAAAATATAATTTGATTAATTGGGTAAAATTGAATACCTTGAATTTTTTTTAAAAATGTTATAGGAAGAATAATTAAAATTAAAATGGATATTACTAAAGCAATTACTCCTCCTAATTTATTAGGAATTGATCGTAAAATAGCATATGCAAATAAAAAATATCATTCTGGTTGAATATGAATGGGTGTAACTAATGGGTTAGCAGGAATAAAATTATCAGGATCTCCTAATAAATAAGGATTAATAAGGGTTAATAATGATAAAAATATAATTAAAATAATAAATCCGATTAGATCTTTATAAGTAAAATAAGGATGAAATGGAATTTTATCCTTATTTCTATTTAATCCTAATGGGTTGTTAGAACCAGTTTGGTGAAGAAAAAGAAGATGAATTATAGTTAATATTAAAATAATAAAAGGTAGGAGAAAATGGAAGGTATAAAATCGAGTTAAAGTAGCATTATCAACAGCAAATCCCCCTCAAATTCAATTTACTAATATAGTTCCTAAATAAGGGATTGCAGAAAGAAGATTAGTAATAACAGTAGCCCCTCAAAATGATATTTGTCCTCAAGGTAAAACATATCCTATAAATGCAATTGCTATTAATATAAATAAAATAATAACTCCGATAAATCAAGTATATTTTAAGTTGAATGATTCATAATAAATTCCTCGACCAATATGTAAATAAATACAAATAAAAAAAAAAGAAGCTCCATTAGCATGAAGAGTACGGATTAATCATCCGAAATTTACATTTCGGCAAATATAATTTACTCTAAAAAATGCTAATTCAATATTTGCAGCATAATATATAGTTAAAAAAAGTCCTGTTAAAATTTGAATAATTAAACATACAGCTAATAAAGATCCAAAATTTCATCATGATGAAATATTAGAGGGGGTAGGGAAGTCAATTAAAGATCCATTAATAATTTTAATAATTGGATGCGTTTTTCGGATAGTTTTAAAATTATTTATCATTAATTTTTAAAGTTAGATCGTAAAGGACCATAAAAGATATTAGTAATTTTTACTATAGCAATTAAAGTAATTAATAAATAAATAATTAATAAATAAGTTAATAATGATGTTTGATTATTATATAATTTATTTAAGTTAATTTTGTTTTCATTAAAAAATATAATTATATTAGAAAAATTAAATATTTCAGAATTATTAATATTAAGATTTATTCATTTTAAATTATTATAAAATAAAATTGTTATAATTGATATAATAAAAAAAATAAATAATAAATATAGTTTTATATTTAAATTAGGGGAAAAAAGTTCATTTGATGCAATTCTAGAGACATAAATAAATAAAACTAATAATCCTCCTAAAAATGTTAAAAATAAAATATAAGAAAATCAATATGTTTTAATTATTATTCCTGATAAAATACATGTTAATAAGGTTTGTAATAAAATTATTAATCCTATAGATAGAGGATGGTTTAAAGAATATATTAAAAAGGAGGTAAATATGATAAGTCTAGAAATAAAAATTTTTGTTATTTCAAAGAATAGTTTAATAAAAATAATAATTTTGGAGATTATAGATAGGAGTATATTCTTTCTTTGAAGTTTTTAAAGAAAATTTCTTAATTTTGATTTACAAGACCAATGTTTTTATTAAACTATAAAAACATTATTAATGATAATTATAAATAATTTCATAGTTATTTTTATTATATTTATTATTGGTAATTTAATTTTTGTTTCTAGAAATAAACATTTATTAATTGTTTTATTAAGATTAGAATTTATTATTTTAAGAATTTTTTTTATGTTATTATTATTATTAAGATTTATTGAATATGATATATATATACTAATAGTATTTTTAGTATTTACAGTTTGTGAGGGTGCTTTAGGTTTATCAATTTTAGTTTCTATAATTCGAACTCATGGTAATGATTATTTTCAAAGATATAATTTATTATAATATTAATGATAAAATTTTTAATAATGTTAATTTTTATAATACCTTTATGTTTAAAAAAAAAATTTTTTTGAATGGTTCAAATAAGAATTTTTTTTCTTTCTTATTTATTTATAAATATAAATTTAAATTTAATATTTTTTAGAAATTTAAGTTATTTTTTTTCATGTGATTTAATATCATTTGGTTTGATTTTATTAAGTATATGAATTTGTGGGTTAATAATTATATCAAGAGAAAATTTATTAAAAATAAATTTTTATTATAATTTTTTTTTGATAAATGTTATTTTTTTATTAATTATATTATATTTAACTTTTAGAGTTATAAATTTATTTATATTTTATTTATTTTTTGAGGGTAGATTAATTCCTACTTTATTATTAATTATTGGTTGGGGTTATCAACCTGAACGTATTCAAGCAGGTATATACTTAATATTTTATACATTATTTGCTTCTTTACCTTTATTTATAGGAATTTTTTATATTTTTAATGGTATAAATAGATTTATAATTTATTTTTTAAAATTTTATAATTTTAATTATTATTTATTATATTTAAGAATAGTATTTGCTTTTTTAGTAAAAATACCAATATATTTTGTTCATTTATGATTACCTAAAGCTCATGTTGAAGCTCCTGTTTCAGGATCAATAATTTTAGCTGGAATTATATTAAAATTAGGAGGGTATGGATTATTACGGGTATTAATTTTTTTACAAAAAATTAATTCAAAATTAAATTATATTTGATTAAGAATTAGTTTATTAGGTGGGTTTTATATTAGATTAAAATGTTTTTGTCAAGTTGATATTAAGTCGTTAATTGCTTATTCTTCTGTTGCTCATATAAGAATTGTAATTGGGGGGATTATAGTAATAAATTATTGAGGTTATAATGGTTCTTATATTTTAATGATTGGGCATGGATTATGTTCTTCAGGAATATTTTGTTTAGCAAATATTAGCTATGAGCGATTACATAGTCGAAGAATATATATTAATAAAGGATTAATAAATTTTATACCTTCTATAAGATTATGATGATTTTTACTATTATCCTCTAATATAGCTGCCCCTCCATCTTTAAATTTAATGGGAGAAATTAGTTTAATTAATTCTTTAATAAGTTGGTCATATTTTTCTATAATTTTATTAGTTTTAATTTCTTTTTTTAGAGCTGGATATAGATTATATTTATTTTCTTATACTCAACATGGAAAATTTTATCAGGGATTATATAGATTTTATATAGGAGTTTCACGTGAATATTTAACGTTATTTTTACATTGAATACCTTTAAATATAATAATTTTAAAGGTAGATTATTCAATGATTTGATTTTAAAATTAATTAATTTAAATAATTTAATAAAAATATTGATTTGTGGAGTCAAAAATATGATAATATATGTCATTTTAAATTATTTTTTTTAAAAATTATTCAGTTTGTTTTATTTCTTTTATTTTTTTATTTATATTTAGAAGATTAAATTTTATTTTAATAATTATTTTTATTATAAATGATTTAATTTATTTTTTTGAATGGGAAATTATTTCTTTAAATTCAGTAAGAGTAGTAATATCAATTTTATTAGATTGAATATCATTATTATTTATGATATTTGTTTGTTTAATTTCCTCTGTTGTTATTTATTATAGCAAAAGTTATATGCAATCAGAATTAAATTTAGATCGTTTTATTATTTTAGTTTTATTATTTGTTTTTTCAATAATTTTATTAATTATTAGTCCCAATATAGTAAGAATTTTATTAGGATGAGATGGTTTAGGGTTAGTTTCTTATTGCTTAGTAATTTATTATCAAAATTTAAAATCATATAATGCTGGCATATTAACAGCTTTGACAAATCGTATTGGGGATGTGTTTATTTTAATAGTAATTTCTTGAATATTAAATTATGGAAGATGAAATTATATTTTTTATTTGGAATTTATAAAAAATGATTTTATAATAGAAGTTATTGGAGTTATAATTATTTTAGCTGCTATAACTAAAAGAGCTCAAATTCCATTTAGTTCTTGGTTACCAGCGGCTATAGCTGCTCCTACACCTGTTTCTGCTTTAGTTCATTCCTCTACTTTAGTAACTGTTGGGGTTTATTTATTAATTCGATTTAATATATTATTAATTGATATATTTTTTTTTAAAATTTTATTATTATTATCTATTTTAACTATATTTATGGCTGGAATTTCTGCTAATTATGAATTTGATTTAAAGAAGATTATTGCTTTATCAACTTTAAGTCAATTAGGGTTAATAATAAGAATTTTAAGAATAGGATTCCCAGATTTAGCTTTTTTTCATTTATTAACTCATGCTATATTTAAGGCAATATTATTTATATGTGCTGGGGTAGTAATTCATATAATAAATGATATTCAAGATATTCGTTATATAGGTGGAATTAGAATATTTATTCCAATAACTTCTTTATGTTTAAATATTTCTAATATAGCTTTATGTGGAATTCCTTTTTTAGCTGGATTTTATTCAAAAGATTTAATTTTAGAAATAGTAAGATTTAGAAATTTAAATTTTTTAGTTTTTTTTTTTTATTATATTTCTACGGGTTTAACTATATTTTATACTTTTCGTTTAATTTTATATACTATAATTATAGATTTTAATTTAATAGTGATTTATAATTTATATGACGAAGATTTTATTATATTAAAGAGAATAATAGTTTTATTATTTATAAGAGTAATTAGAGGGAGATTTTTAAGATGAATAATTTTTTCTTATCCTTATATAATTTATTTACCTTTTAATATAAAAATAATAGTAATTTATGTAAGATTTGTAGGTGCTTTGTTTGGTTATTTTATTAGAAATATAAATATTTATAGAATAAATAAATTTTTATTAACTTATAAATTAAGAAATTTTTTTTGTTTAATGTGATTTATACCAAGTTTGTCAACTTATGGGGTAACATTTTATTTTTTAAATTTAGGGCAAAATTTAATAAAAAATATTGATTTAGGTTGAAGAGAAATATATAGAGGTCAAGGAATAGTAGATATTATAAAAAATTATTCTATTTTCTATAATATTTTTCAAATAAATAATTTAAAGATTTATTTATTTAGATTTATTTTATGAATATTTATTATATTAATAATTTTATTATTTATTTATTTAAATAGCTTATTAGAATACAGAGCATAATATTGAAGATATTAAGGAAATTATTTTAATTTTTAAATAAATAATTAATTATTTATAAAAAAAAATATTTTATTTTTACAATGAAAATGTAATGTTTTTATTAAACTATATAAATAAGAAATATTAATGGAATTAAACCACTAAAAATTAAGTTAGCAGCTTAATTTTAAACTTTATATTTCATTTAATTGGAATATTTATTCAATTTTATCATTAACAGTGATATACCTCTTTTTGGTTTCAATTAATAAATAAGGAGTATTTTATACTCTATTTTTAAGTCGAAATTAAATGCATTTATTGCTTCTTATTTAAGGTAAATTGAAATTTCAATATTTTTTGAATGCAAATCAAATATTTTAAATAAATTATAACCCTAATTTGTTCAGGTTAGCATATTTTGATTTCATTCATGATAAACTCCTAATAATAATAATAAGATAAAGAAAAATCTTGTTTTTATTCAAACAAAAAAATTAACTGTTTTAAATAAATAAATAATTGGAAAAATTAATGCAATTTCAACATCAAAAATTAAAAAAATAATTGTAATTAAAAAAAAATGTAAAGAAAATGGGATACGAGCTGAAGATTTAGGATCAAATCCGCATTCAAATGGAGAACATTTTTCTCGATCTATAAAGGATTTTTTAGAAAGAATAATTGAAATAAATATTAAAATATTTGCAATTAAAATAGTTAAAATTATAATTAATATTATTAAAATAATTATTTATATTAAAATAAATTAAACTTTTTGATTGGAAATCAAATATACTAAATATATTATATAAATAATTAATTACCTCATCAATAAATAGAGATATAAAGAAATAATCAAACTACATCTACAAAATGTCAGTATCAAGCAGCAGCTTCAAATCCAAAATGATGAGTTCTTGAGAAATGATTAGATAAATGGCGAATAAAACAAACAATTAAGAATAAAGTTCCAATAATAACATGAAGGCCATGGAATCCTGTTGCCATAAAAAAAGTAGCCCCATAAATACTATCTGCAATTGAAAATGGAGCTTCTAAATATTCATAAGCTTGTAAAATTGTAAAATAAATACCTAAAATAATAGTAATAAAAAGACTTTGATTAGTTTGAGTTAAGTTATTTTCTATTAAAGCATGGTGTGCTCAAGTAACTGTAACTCCCGATCTAATTAAAATAATTGTATTAAGTAGAGGAATATGGAATGGGTTAAATGGGGTAATTCTTAAGGGAGGTCATATAGCTCCAATATCAATATTAGGGGATAAGCTTCTATGAAAAAAGGCTCAAAAAAAGGACAAAAAGAAAAAAATTTCTGAAACAATAAATAAAATTATACCTCAACGAAGCCCCTTAGTTACTAAAATTGTATGTTTACCTTGATAAGTTCCTTCTCGTCTAATATCTCGTCATCATTGGTACATAGTTAAAATTGTAATAATATAGCCGATAATTAATAAATTAATACTAAAATTATGGAATCATTTTACTAATCCTGTTACTAAAGTTATTACTCCGATAGCTCCTGTTAAAGGTCAAGGACTATAATCTACTAAATGATATGGATGTCTATATAAGTTTTTCATTAATTTACTTCTCTAGAATAAAGTGTTCTTAAAATTGCAATAACATAAGATTGAATAACCGCAACTGCAGATTCTAAAATTAGTAAAAGAATTTGAGTAAAAATTAAAAATATAATTAAATATGATGGAAGAATAGATCCTATATTTCTTAATAATGTTATTAAAAGATGTCCTGCAATTATATTAGCTGTTAAACGAACAGCTAAGGTTCCAGGTCGAATAATATTACTAATAGTTTCAATTAAAACTATAAAGGGTATGAGAATTGAGGGTGTTCCTTGGGGAATTATATGGATAAATATATGTTGATAATTATTAATTCAACCATATAATATAAATCTTAATCATAAAGGTAAAGAAATGGAAAGAGAAAGTGATAAATGACTAGTACTGGTAAAAATATATGGAAATAACCCTAAAAAATTATTAAAAAAAATAAATGAAAATAAAGAAATAAAAATAAAAGTAGATCCTTGAAAATAATTATTTTTTAAAAGAGTTTTAAATTCATTATGAAGTTTAAATAAAATAAATTTTCAAACAAAAAAATGTCGATTAGGAATAAATCAAAATGAATAAGGTAAAAATAATAAACCTAAAAAAGTTCTTAATCAATTCAAAGATAAATTAAGAATATTGGTTGAAGGATCAAAAATTGAAAATAAATTACTTATCATTTTCAAGAAAAACTTTTAATTATTTTATTGTTAATTAATTTATTATTTGATTTATTAATATAAAAATTAAAAATATAATAATTTATAATATTAAAAATTAAAAAAATAATAATAAAAAAAATAAATGAAAATATTCAGTTAATAGGTATTATTTGAGGAATAAAAGAATATTATATATTTAATTATAATAATTTAAATTTGACATATTTATGTTATTTATTTAACTAATTCTTTATTTTAATAAATTTATTAAAATATCATTAGAAGTAGTTGCTAATTTACTATAAAGTGGTTTAAGAGACCAATACTTGCTTTCAGTCATCTAATGAGGAATAATTATTAATTCAATTAATAAAATTTTTAATAGAAATTCTTTCAATTACAATAGGTATGAAACTATGATTAGCTCCACAAATTTCTGAACATTGCCCATAAAAAATTCCAGGTCGATTAATAAAAAAATTTGTTTGATTTAATCGACCTGGGTTAGCATCTACTTTAATTCCTAATGAAGGGATAGTTCATGAATGAATAACATCTGATGCTGTTACTATAATACGAATTTGGTTATTTATTGGTAAAATAATTCGATTATCCACATCTAAAAGTCGAAAATTATTTAAAGATAAATCATTTAAAGGAATTATATAAGAGTCAAATTCAATATTATGAAAATCAGAATATTCATAACTTCAATATCATTGATGGCCAATAGATTTTAAAGTAATTAGGGGGTTATTAAGTTCATCTAAGAGATATAATAATCGTAAAGAAGGAAGAGCAATAAAAATTAAGGTAATAGCTGGTAAAATAGTTCAAATTAATTCAATTATTTGACCTTCAAGAAGAAATCGATTAATATAAGAATTAAAAAATAAACTAATTATTAAATATCCTACTAAAATAGTAATTATAATTAAAATAATTAATGTATGATCATGAAAAAAAATAATTTGTTCTATAAGGGGGGATGCACCATTTTGTAAATTTAAATTTGATCAAGTTGCCATTTCTAAAAAAAGGACAACCTTTATTTATGGGGTTTAAATCCATTACATATAATCTGCCATATTAGAAGTTACTTAAAATTGGAAGTTCATTATATGAATGTTCAGCGGGAGGTAAGTTTTGGTATCATTCAATAGAGGAAGGTATATTTAAAGAAAATAAAGCAATTCGTTGATAAATTATTGATTCTCAAATAATAATTAATATAAGTATTACAGCTAATAAAGAAATATAAGATCCTAAAGAAGAAATTAAATTTCAAGAAAGATAAGAATCAGGATAATCTGAGTAACGTCGAGGTATTCCTGCTAAACCTAAAAAATGTTGGGGAAAGAAAGTTAAATTAACTCCAAAAAATATAATAAAAAATTGAATTTTTAAAAGGAAAGGATTAAGTGATAATCCTGTAAATAATGGATATCAATGAATAAATCCTCCTATAATAGCAAATACTGCTCCTATAGAAAGGACATAATGAAAATGAGCAACAACATAATAAGTATCATGAAGTGTAATATCAATAGATGAATTAGCTAAAATAACTCCTGTTAATCCCCCTACTGTAAATAAAAAAACAAATCCTAATCTTCATAGAATTGAAGGGCTATAATTAATTTGAGTTCCATGAAGGGTAGCTAATCAACTAAAAATTTTAATTCCAGTTGGGACAGCAATAATTATAGTAGCAGAAGTAAAATAAGCTCGTGTATCAATATCTATCCCTACTGTGAATATATGATGAGCTCAAACAATAAATCCTAATAATCCAATTGCTATTATGGCATAAAGTATTCTTAAACATCCAAAAGTTTCCTTTTTTCCGCTTTCTTGAGAAATAATATGAGAAATTATTCCAAATCCAGGTAAAATTAAAATATAAACTTCTGGATGACCAAAAAATCAAAATAAATGTTGGTATAAAATTGGATCTCCTCCACCAGCAGGATCAAAAAAAGAAGTATTTAAGTTTCGATCTGTTAAAAGTATAGTAATAGCTCCAGCTAAAACAGGTAATGATAAAAGAAGTAAGAAAGCTGTAATTCCAACAGCTCAGACAAATAAAGGTATTTGATCAAATGATAAATTATTTATTCGTATATTAATAATTGTAGTAATAAAATTAATTGCTCCTAAAATTGATGAAATACCTGCAAGATGAAGGGAAAAAATAGCAAGATCTACTGAAGATCCTCCATGAGCAATATTTGAAGAGAGAGGGGGGTAAACTGTTCATCCAGTTCCAGCTCCATTTTCTACAATTCTTCTGGAGATTAATAGGGTTAAAGAGGGGGGTAATAGTCAAAAACTTATATTATTTATTCGTGGGAAAGCTATATCAGGGGCTCCTAATATTAATGGAATTAATCAATTTCCAAATCCTCCAATTATAATAGGTATAACTATGAAAAAAATTATAATAAAAGCATGAGCTGTTACAATGGTATTATAGATTTGGTCATCTCCAATTAAAGACCCTGGGGTTCCTAATTCTGCTCGAATTAAAAGTCTTAATGAGGTTCCAACTATTCCTGCTCAAATTCCAAAAATAAAATATAAAGTTCCAATATCTTTATGATTTGTAGAATAAAGTCATTTTCGCTAATTAATAAAATGGCTGAGGTTTAAAGCGATAAATTGTAAATTTATTTACGAAGAAATCTTCTTTTATTATTTAATAAGCTATATAATAAGCTTTATAGTCAAAAATGATATAAAATTGCAAATTTTAAGGTGTAAAATTACTAAGGCTTAAAGAAACGTACTTTATAAATAATTTTGAAGACTATTAGTTTAATTTAACTTAAAACCTTTATATATTTTATAAAAATAAAAAAGTTCTAAGAATTATTCCTATAATAGAAATCAAGGAAAAAAAATTTATTAATCATAAAAAATTATTTTTAAGAGAGATTTTTAATCATTTTATTTTAAAATAATTTAATATTAAGCATGTATACGTAATACGAATATAAAAAAAAATAATAATTAATCTTATTATAACAAATAAAAAAGTTAAAAGATAAAATTTATTATTTATTAAAAAATTAATTATAATTCATTTAGGGAAGAATCCTAAAAATGGGGGTAATCCCCCTAAAGATAAAAAATTAATTAATAAATTAATTTTAATTAATGGGGAAATATTATTGATAAATAATTGATTAATGAAAAATATATTTAAATTAAAAAAAAAAAAGCATATGATACTGATTAAGAAAGAATATATTGTAAAATAAAAAATTCATAAATTTTCTCTAATTATAATGGCAAAAAGTATTCAACCTAAATTATTAATTGAAGAAAATGCTATTAATTTACGAAGAGAAATTTGATTTAATCCTCCGATAGCTCCGATAATGATATTAAAAATAATTATTGTATAAAGAAAATTTTTATTAAAATAATATGACAATAAAATTATGGGGGTAATTTTTTGTCAAGTTATTAAAATAAAATTATTAAATCAGGATAATCCTTCAACAATATTAGGGAATCAGAAATGGAAGGGGGCTGATCCTATTTTTATTAATATTGAAGAACTAATTATAATTGAAAAAAAATTATCTATTAAAAAATTTTTAAAAAAGGTTATTTTTAATAAAATTACAAATAAAAAATTAATTGATGCAATAGATTGGATTAAAAAATATTTTAGAGAAGCTTCTGATGCTAGTAAATTAAAGGGAGAAGAAATAAGGGGGATAAATCTTAACAAATTAATTTCTAGGCCAATTCAACAACCAAATCAAGAATTAGATGAGATTGCAATTAATGTTCTAAAAAAGAGAATAAAAGTAAAAAATATTTTATTAGAGTTATTTAAAAAATAAATTAAAAATAATTATTAAATAAATTTTTAAGAATTATCAATTCTTTATTAAGAAAAATTATATTTTAGTGTAAGATGCACAATAATTTTTGATATTATTAGATATAGTTTAATTCTATAAAATATAATAAAGGTAGAATTCTACTTAATTTATCCTATCAGAATAATCCTTTAATCAGGCACTTTATTCTGTTAATTTTTAAAAAAAAGGAGATCCTTTATATTTGAGGTATGAGCCCAAAAGCTTTAATTAGCTTATTTTTAA